AATAGGAAAAGGGATTATATTTTTCATTACCAATTTTTTTCATACCAACAATTAAACATTGTTGGAGGACTTCAATAAGGTTTTTCAATGGAAAAGGGTCAGAGTGATAAATATGAGGTCATTCAGATTTTTTTTGTAGCTTTACAAGAATTTTAATATTTGAATCGCGGGTTCATACTGTAAGACTTATCTGATCTTATCAATTGTTAGAATTTTTTTGAATTTTGAATAAGGCATACATTTGCCTAGAACAAGTATTAAAGATCTTATCGAAAACTTACAGCAGCTTGCCAAACAAAAGCTAAGAGCAAAAATAGCAAAGGTATTACTGGCATAACATCTACGATTGGATTCAAAAAAGCGTAGGCCTCAGGCAATTTGGCGACAAAAAAACTACTGGAATAAAGGGCATAATTAAGACAAATACAGATCAAACTAAATATATTTAGCATAACAAACATTTTGTTCTTGAGGATAATTGTATTTATTTTGATTGAGTTATTGATAGAAGGGAAAATGAATAAAATAAATAAGAAAAAAAGAAAAAGATAGAACCCCCAATCTTCTTTCATTTGAACTCGCCCAATCAAAAAAAGCCTTCCATTCTCAAATCAAAAGAGAATAGAAAAAATAATACTTTCTTCCAATATCTTAATTGAATTATATGTAATGATCAATAAATTCAGTTTAATTCGACATCTATACATATAAATAAAATTATAGCAATGGTTTTATCGATATTTAGAGTGGAGTTGACGAACAACCAATACAAATATTAGTGTTTATTAGTGCCGAATAGCAATATAAATGGGGCGTGGCCAAGTGGTAAGGCATCGGGTTTTGGTCCCGCTATTCGGAGGTTCGAATCCTTCCGTCCCAGAATATGCCCGACCCCATTATAACAATCAAATAATAACATGATTAGATCAGACATTTTGGATTATAGAATCCGTTTAGTTATTTAGTTCTATATATTTAGTTCTATATATATAGAACTATTTTTTCGTTTTTTAATTCTTTTTTTTTTTTCAATTTGAATATAAAAATAGAGAAATTGAATATTGATATTGACTCAGATATATATATATCTGAGGTGAAATTCAATTTTGTCTCAGATTTTGTCAGAAAACATCCATTCCTATTTTATAGAGAAGGAAAGGTGTATACATTATTATTCATCGACCCAACCAATGACTATTCACGATTCCATAATTGAATCAATTACATATAGGTTCCAAAAGAAAGGAATGTTATGGTAAAACTTCGTTTAAAACGATGTGGCAGAAAGCAACGTGTGACTTGAAGGACACGATCCGCTGTGGATTTTTACATCCACCATTTTCTATTACTATTAAAGGGGAATTAGATAGGAATGAAAATGCTCTTGGCTCGACATCGTTTTTTTTTGTTTCACTAGAACTCTCATTTTAGTTTTTTGGGGGGTTTTGTAGTGTAAATGGTACATGATGGAGCTCGAGTAGAAAGTATTGATTCATTTCTTGGAGGCAAGAATCTAGGGTTAGTATCAATCAATAAATTTGGCCAACTTCGTAAGTATATTTTCCAGATATAAATTGAAAAGTTCCAATTCAAGCAAGTTTCAAACAGCTTTTTGGGAATTGGTAAAACTCTTTCGATTCAAAGTGTATTGCACAAGAATTAACAATTTGCACGATTCTTTAATATAACGAAATCACAAAAAGGGGTATGTTGCTACCATTTTGAAACGATTCAAAATCACCGAAGTAATGTCTAAACCCAATGATTCAAGGCAAAGATAAAGGATCCTGGAACAAGGAAATACCCTTTTCAATTCCATTTTTTCAACAACTAGATTAGAATGCAGAATTCAAATAGATTCTAAAGAATACAAACAAAAAAAAAGGGGTTAGAGACCGCTCAATAAATGAAAGACTTAAGGGATTTTCCTTGAGTTATTTGAGAGTTATCCAACTTGAGTTATGGGGTGCAAATGCAAATAGTTTTTTCGGTTGTGAACAAAAAAGAAGAAAAGGATAAGAAAAAAAGTACTTAAATCATAGTCTATTTGATGATTTTATCGATATGTTTTACATTTTTATCCTATAGCTATAGATAGGCATAACTTCGAATTTTCTTGAGCCGTACGAGGAGAAAACTTCTTATACGTTTCTAGGGGGGGTATTGTTCATCTACATCTATCCCAATGAGCCATTTATCGAATCGTTGCAATTGATGTTCGATCCAGAAGAAAAGGAAGAGATCTTCGAAAAGTGGGTTTTTATGATCCGATAAAGAATCAAACCCATTTAAATGTTCCTGCTATTCTATATTTTCTTGAAAAAGGGGCTCAGCCTACAGGAACTGTTCATGATATTTCAAAGAAAGCGGGGGTTTTTACCGAATTTCGCCTTAATCACGAAACGAAATTCAATTAAATTAATGAAATAGCAATATCGAAAAGAAGGTGTAAATTATTTGTATATAACTTTGTATAACCCTTTCTCTGCTCTCTGTTATTTTTTTTATCTCTTGTATTATTCATTTTATACTATTCAATTTAGTATTACTTCTATAGAATGTCGTTTTTTAGAACAATAAAAAATATATTTTTTATTACTATTTATAATATTAATTATATTATTAAAATATTATAAAAAGAACGATCAAAGCCGTTTTTAAAATTTTTGAATTTTCTAATGGAATACTTTTCATTGGAATTCTATGAACAAAAAAAGAAATTGAAGATTTTAGCTTGTTTATTTTATTTATTGACTAACCTCAAGATTTTTCTACTTCCTACTTCTTCTTTAATTGAAATGTATAATTTTTTTTATTCCGTCTACACCTCATTTGTATATATGTCGATTTTCTATGTAGTCTAACACAAGTCTTTATGAATTTCATTATTATTATTTTTTTCTTGTTATTTATTATTTTATTTATTTTATATTTCTCCATTCTATTCTCAACATTTCCATTCATATTGACAACAGTGTATCAAATAAATATAATCCATCCGTAGATAAATGAATCGATTTTTCTTCAGCCGATAGATTTTATTTCATTTTAATAAAGAGTTCTGTGGGTTCGCTGTGACACAAGAAGTCTTTTTGTTTTGGATTAAAATGAATCAAATGTTAATAATGGATAACACAATCGACAACAGGTATTCTATATATATTTTGACTTTCAATAAAAAAGATTTTAACTTTCATCTCTATTTTTTGAATCTATGTTTTTTTATCTAACATCTAAGAATTTTTTTTGTATTTTAATTGTATCTGTTCATTTTGATTATGTTCATGATCAATTCTAAATTTGTATATTTTTGTTTTACTATTTGAAATTAAATGTTTTGATTGTGCCGTGCAGCTTTCTCTCTTTATTTATTTTATTTGTATTCCGATTGTATCTACACATTCTAATTCTTTTTTCGGGTTGCTAACTCAACGGTAGAGTACTCGGCTTTTAAGTGCGGCTAGCATCTTTTACACATTTGTATGAAATAAAAGATTCGTCATACCATCGGTAGAGTTTGTAAGACCACGACTGATCCTGAAAGGAATGAATGGAAAAAACAGCATGTCGTATCAATGGAGAATTCTGAGAATATTTCATTCTTACCAGGTAACTCTAAAACCTTGTTTGAATTCTTCGCGTAGAAGAAAGAAATTTAAGTTTGGGTCGATTGAATAAATGGATAGAGCCCTACCGGGGCCAAATTACTATGGCCCAGGGAAACAAAGAGCAACGAGCTTCTGTTCTTATCTTAATTTTTGAATGATTACCGATCTAATTATACGTTAAAAATATATTAGTGCTTGGCGCGGTAAAGGCTTTTCCGATGAATGGAGTATCGATTTTTTATGAGTCCTAACTATTAGCTATTCTCCGAGGTGGAGATAAATGTGTAGAAGAAGGCAGTATATTGATAAAGATCTTTTTCAAAATCAAAAGAGCGATTGGATTGAAGAAATAAAGGATTTCTAAACATCTTGTTATCTTAAGAATGAAGATAACCAAATTCGATGAAAAAAGAGATGATAGGGAGTCTGTTAACCAATCTTATTTCCGAGGTATCTATACCTTGTTTTGACTGTATCGCACTATGTATCATTTGATAACCCAACAAATCCCCTATTCTCAGTTTCAATCTAATTTCAAATGGAAGAATTTCAAGGATATTTAGAACTAGATAAATCTCGGCAACATGATCTCCTATATCCACTTTTCTTTCGGGAGTATATTTATGCATTTGCTCATGATCATGTTTTAAATAGATCGAGTTTGTTGGAAAATATGAGTTATGACAATAAATCGAGTTTTTTAGTTGTAAAACGTTTAATTAATCGAATGTATCACCAGAATCATTTGATTATTTCCGCTAATGATTCGAATCTAAAAAATGTTTGGGGGTATAACAGAAATTTGTATTCTCAAATAATATCAGAGGGATTTGTAGTCATTATGGAAATTCCATTTTCCCTAAGATTAGTTTCTTCCTTAAAGGGAAAAGAAATCGTAAAATTTTATAATTTACGATCAATCCATTCAACATTTCCTTTTTTAGAGGACAAATTACCACATTTAAATTATGTATCAAATGTATCAATACCCTACCCTATTCATCCGGAAATCTTGGTTCAAACCCTTCGCTACTGGGTGAAAGATGCCTCTTCTTTGCATTTACTACGACTATTTCTTCACGAGTATGCTAATTGGAATAGTATTATAACCCCAAAGAATTCTATTTTTATTTTTTCAAAAAGTAATCCAAGATTATTCTTGTTCCTATATAATTCTCATGTTTGTGAATACGAATCTATCTTACTTTTTCTTCGTAACCAACCTTCTCATTTACGATTAATGTCTTCTGGATCTTTTTTTGAACGAATTTTTTTCTATGCAAAAATAAAACATCCTGTAGAAGAAGTCTTTGCTAATGATTTTTCAGCTACCCCGTGGTTCTTCAAGGCTCCTTTCATGCATTATGTTCGATATCGAGGAAAGTCTATTTT